ATCCATTTTCTATTTGCTGAATTCATTCCTTGCGTCTACTGGGCTAGGTGTTCTTCCCTTAGAAAGGAGCTGTTCGCCTCGAGGCTGTACTATTCTCCTCTCCCGACTTGAACAAGTCTTTCTGGAATAGCCATATCAACCGCACTACATTAAGAAAATTCTTTGATTTTCTTTTAGAGCACGAAGGCTTATCGAGCCTCTATAAAGAGAGGATTTTAAGTTACCTTGAATAAAAACCTAAATCTAAATGATGATTCAGCTTTAACAATGGGAGACTGGCTGCCTGGCTTCATCCCTTTCTTTTGAACCATAAACTTCGGCAAGAGATAGGCTTATTGCCTTTTCCGCTCCTGAACCAGTACTTAGATAAAAGGAAAAAAAGGAGGTAGGGCAAAAGCATAAGGTAAGCTCCTCGGTAGCGGGAAAGAAAGAAGCACCTGTTGCGAGCAAGTATGACCAGAACCTTCTTTTCTTCCCATGATGTGTTCTATCAGCGAGTGTTCTAACGGCGAAAGAGAAGCGGAACTGTCCTTTTTAGTCTAAAGATGTACGCTTAACGCGAAAGAGTTCAGGAGGCTAGACGGTAGCTAGCTTGACTCTATTCTCCCCCAGAAGCTTTGTGATAGGAGAATCTTCGTATTTCCACTGGATGGATCGATGGGATGGATAGAGTGAGTGCCCTTCTCCTCTCTTGCTTGTCCGAAGACTGGTCTCCAATCCACTGACTAGCGGGATAGTTTGGAGGAAAGAATCGCTATGAATTAGAAGACAGTACCACCCTTCACTCGAGTAGGAGAAAAATCTGCCCACTAAAACCGGTCTTCAGAAGAAGAGCTTCACCGGGCTAAACTCCTTCTTCCTCCCTCCCTTTTCTAAATAGCAGAGTTATCAGACGGGGGAACAGCTTCTCATTCCCACCCTGGTAGTACGAAAAAGCCCTGGTTTAAAGCTAAAGGCGGTTGAGACTTTGAAAGTTTGAAAGATAGAGCTTCAATCTGTCTTCAAGGTAGAGGCAGCCCTTTAGATACTTCGGTTTACTTCACTAAGGAACCTAGCTCCCTTACTCTTTCCCTAACAAACAGGCCAGGCCTTTCTTTTGGGACTGGATCACCATCCACCCTTACGATGACACTCCTTTGACCGGTAACTTCTTTGTTTGCGGTTGCAACTGAGATTGGTTCTTCTTCTTTTGCAGAGTGGAAGTGGACTGAGTCTCCGTCTCGAATGCTCGAATGTCCAGCTTCCCACCTTTTTGTAGAGTTGCCTTGGGACTCTACTTTAATAGAATAGGCTTATAGCCTCCACCAATACCAGTCCGTCTACCTGTTCAATCTGCTTTCTTCCTTATGTCTTCCCGACCCTGACCCTGCTGTGCTGTACCTGGTAAGATCTTAACCTATGCCCTCTGCTGCGCCATTGATGAATGGATTTCTTCGTTTTACTGATACTAAGGTAGGTGCTTACCACGGGTAGGTTCATCAATCAAATCTCGACGAAAGAGCTTGTATGTAAAGAAAAGCTCAAATTGTCCTTCGGTTTACTTCCCTTCAGTTAGCTATAAAGTCCCATTGGTGCAGCTCATCAGCTTGCGTGAAAAGAAAAAAAAAGAAGAACGCACGTCTTCAAAGCGACAACAGGCTTCAGATTCACCAGGAGTTTAAGTTACCTTCTCCATTTGATTTAGGGAAAGTATGCTCCTGGCTTGCCACCCGAAGAAGGGAATTCGGCAATCGTCACTACCGCTACGCCCCTCGAGTTGGCTTTTTAGGTTAAGAAGATTGAATGTCAGATTGATTGAATTGTCCACTTGCACCAGACACCCTATCCTGCTGTTTGAAGCTCTCTTCCCATGGGGGAAGAGGAATAAGGCATTGGCTGTTGAACCGAGTTCTTGTCCGAAGAATAGCGCATTGATAGGTTCTATTAAGAGAATAGCCTATGTTCTCCGGGTGAGAGAAGGAGGGAAAGAGAAAGAGAAAGCCCTTGTTTCCCGCCCTTAAGCACGAAGGTAACTTAAAATCCTATTCTCGATCAGACAGCTCAGACAGTCTCGAATTTCCATTTTCAGATGGATGGTTGGTACACATATAGATCCACTTGGGTATACCGTCTCGGTACAGAGTGAAATTCACTACCAGCTTTCATACCAAGGAGCCTTCTCCCGTCTAACTTCCTTACTCTTTCACTATTCATACGCACCTGCATCCGCAGCTAATTCTTAAAAGTAGTTGCTGAGTTTCGTTTCCTTATTTTATACGCATACGCACGAGGCTAGAGGTTGAGTTCTACACCGATCCCTTCAATTTGAATGAGTGGCTCTTTATGCTTTATATAATAAGGATTCTTATCGCCCTGAGGCGGACCCCGCTTTAAAGGATGCTCTTTGAGGTATTTAAGAATAGCAATGTTAGGGGAAAGTAATTCATTGATGGAGCCGACTTTCTTGATGATAGGACTAGCCGTTCTCTTAGTTCAATCCCGTCTTATCTGCTGAGCCTAGCGAAGTTGCCTGTGTGAGGCATAAAAATTTCCTTCCGATCCCTGGACTCTTTCTTTCGTAAAGCTTGGCTTTGGAGCGTATACCAGAGTGAATCTAAGCATTCCTTTATGTTTTTGTTGTACCGCCTAGCTCTTTCTATTGATGACTACTCAAGTCAGGACTAGCGTTCGCACATCTCTTTTGAGAGGCTAAGATGTTTGTACCAGTACCTTTTCACTCTTAGCTTAGGGACTTAGGAAAAACATATTGGTTCTTCTAGGCGTACTACCGAAAACAGTAGCATAAGGGATCCTCCCATAGCCATAGTTGGACTGCTTGCTAACGCGGACTGCTAAACCGAAGCTTAAAAGCTGTAGTAGAAAAGCCTTTCTCAATTCAACCGATTCTCGTTCTCGAAAAACCAATCGTCCAATGTTGTTAGCCAGTGTACATGAAAAGAGGCTGGAACATCACTTGATGAAAGGGTTGATCAAGAGACCGAAGCCAGTGAGTTTGCGTACTCGAGTGAGGGTACCTTGGTGAAGAGTACTTAGCTTTGTAAAGAGCATCTTCTTAAGCAAAGTGTTGAGTCCACCGGCCTGGATGCAGCTCTTTTGCCTTATGCCTTAGGAAAGAGAGATGCTAGCTCTTCTTGTCTTCCAGTGGGTAAGCACTTCTCTTCTTGGCCTTGGGAGAGTTAGGTAACTTCAGGGTTCCCAATATGGCTGGCAGCTAGAAAGCTTATTAAGAAAGTGTGGCGTCGTCTAAGCCACTATGGTAGGCAAGAGTTTCAGGGAGGATCCCATGTGGGTATATAAAAGAATTGGATATAGCGCATTTTCGAATAAGTAAAGACTCATCGCGGGGTCGATCACAACCAAGAAGAATAGTCGGAAAAGGATTTTAAGTTACCTTCAGCCCTTCCTCAAATCCAAAAAGTGGAGTTCAGAACGAGAAAAGCTGACAGACGAACTGGGAATCATAGAATTCGAAGTTGATAGGATAGGTTCCCTCGGGTCTCTGTAGCATTCCTTTTCTTCACCCTTGGATCTCATTCTTAGTCTTCAAGCTCAACTACTCTTCCCACCTCTCCTTACTCGATAAAAGAAATGCTATAAAGCTCTCCGAAAGGGAAAGCTTATGCCTCTCACTTTATGCTTTTAGGAAGACGTCGCGGTTACACCTTCCTGCTGACCAGTCGGAGATTGTAGTTATGAGAATAGATCACACGATCCCACGCACTCTCACTCTTTCCAACTGGAAGATGGGCTCGGAGGGGAGCTCAATGTGGACGAAGTAGATTCACTACCTCCAGAAACTTCACTATCTACCTACCTGCTGGTTGCTAAACTTTAGGTCTCTTACCAGAGAAAGGAATCTCTGATTGAGCGCATCCCTCGAATTTGTCAATTTCTTCTCGAATAAGGAGAGGAGGCTTGAAGTAACCTTTCAAAATCAAAAAGAGATCCAGATAGGGGAAATCACACGACTGGAGTTCCTCAAAGCTGAGGTTCTAAAGCAGCTAACCAATCTGGGACTCTTTCTTTCAAAGTATCAACACCGAACTTTAGATCTTCTCTTTTTTTCAAAAAACTGAATCTCGATTCAAGTACAAGCAACTAGCCATGTTAGACCAATCTCCTCGCTAAGCTCCTGGTGGGCCGGAAGGAAAAAGGGAAGACTGGGGATTTCCTGTCTTTCAAAAGTTCATAAAAAGAGAACTTCGTTCTATACGATAATTCTCAGTGAAATGATTCCGTCATTCTAGATAGTTCTATATAGAATCAAGATGAGAACTTCCGAGCATTTCTTGCCCATCCATGGAACGAGATAGAGAATGATCTTTCCAGCTAAGCTAGGATAATAAGAAAGTCGGCTTGACACATGACACAAAGCCAATCGAAGGCGAAGGAAAGAAAGGCACGCAACCGCTGAAGTGAAGGTTTCAAGTCCTGAATGCCGGTCTTTGGCTAGAGATGCGCGAAGAAGCCGGTTGTTCTGAGCGATCCTTCCACAGGGAAGAAAGAGCTCGAGTTGGGTGAAGTGAACTTTCAGCATTTCGAAAAGGTCCTATCGCTTTTATCGAGCGAAGACTGAACCAACAGTAGCTCTAGTGAAAAGTTGGCTAATTCCCCATCAAAAAGGTTGCAGGGAGGACTGAAAAGAGGGCTGCGCGTCACGAAGATGCTCGACCATTAGGTATAGGAAATGTTTTCAGTAGACAAAGAAGTTCTTTGGACCGAAGAGAGGAGTGAGAAATGAGACACTCGCCCTAAAGTAAGAAAGCGTAGCCCCAGACTCAGACCAGTAAGCTATCAGTAGAGCTGGTACCCCTTTCCCCTTTGCACCCTCTCCTTTTCAGTCGAGCTTCACTACGTCCAATAATGAATGAAAGAAGAGAACTCTCTTCATAAGATCATCCAATCCCCGGTCTTTTTTCTCTCTTTGGTACTTCTCCAATAGGGGGGGAAAGTTCGATGTCTCAATCGGAATCACTAGGCATTTCGCTTCTTCCTCCTCCTTTCTGTTGGGAATTCTTTCTGAATAACCTACTCTCTGATTGCGAATTCGAGTCCACTCGCTTACCTTTGTCAATCCATTTCTCTTACTCTTCCTAGTAGGTGATTGACTAGCTTATTCTAAAAAAGAAGGCTAGATGAAGGGGAACTCGTCAAAGAATTCTATTCGGGGTAGGAGATCCTCTACATACGGATGAGATCAAAAAGGCCCTCATTAGGACAATCTTTCTCTCCTAGATGGATTACGTCCTTCCAGGTCAAGAGTTTCTTAGGCGCATGTCCTCTTCGAAAGAAGAAAGTAGAACGAGATGATCTATCTATGCGATGTTCAAAATCCATAGTAAAAGGAAAATCTTCTTATTCTGTAGGTTGTGACTGGACACCACATCGGTGAGGATTGCGATATGACACCTGTCTTTACCTGGGAGTATTGCTTTAGCAAAGCTAACGGTAGGTCAGACACAGGTCTGGGATCAGTTTTCCTCCTCTCATAGGCTGGAGAAACCCTTGCCTTGCGTTTATTATGGCCATGACCAGCTAAAGATTACTGTCATCTCACGAATTGGATTTGAACCAATCAAGCTACTTGCCCGTCATTGAAACACAAGCTGGAGACGTATCGGCCTATATTCCTACCAATGTGATCCCCATTACTGGCAGCGGCATTCTCCCTTGACTTTGACATCAATTTTCATTTCTTTTAAAAAAAAAAAATGGACATTCTTAGCACCATGTTCATCAGTTCTGTAATTTTGTCTCTTACCTTAGCGTTTATGTGCCGAAGAGGATCGTTCAGGAAACGAGGAAGGGAAGACGGTCCCTCATTGGAACCTGCTCCAAAGCGCCAACGAAGCGAAGAGGTAGAAGCTAATGAGGTTCTTACTGAAGCGGGGGATGTGGCCCTCGTCCCAGAACCTCCTATAGTTGTCCCAGAACCTCCTATAGTTGTCCCAGAACCTCCTATAGTTGTCCCAGAACCTCCTATAGTTGTCCTAGAACCACCTATCCACTTGCCAGAAATACACTATGAGGACTATCAGGACCTTTCGGACATAATCCAGCTGGGCAGCCCTGACCCCCATTTTGATATGGAGGAGTCCATGTATGCACAGCTGTGCGACGAGATTTATAATCTCGTATTTTCTACTTTGGCAGGTGGAAACGTATATATACCTCCCTGTCCTCATGCCAGTTTGGCAGATATTTTGCACTTTACATTACTAGACGAAGCATCCCTGGAATTTCTTCAGGCGGTGCGGGACGAATTAGTGTTTCACGGCACCAATTCAGCATATTTTCTAGATTTTATGGTTAATGTGGCGAGAGAAATGCTACTATTTTAGTCCGCTCACAGAATACTTCAGGGCTGGAGTGAAAAGCAACAAAAGCACCTGCCAGGAACTGTATAAAAAGGACCCAGAACTACATCGGTCTGAGACTCACTTCCTTGAAAAGAGGGAGAGAAGTTATGTAGGCTGTGACCGTAAATGTAGCGGTTTCTCGACCGTTTCGGGTCAAAGAATCGATTAGTAATATGCCTGATATTGCCAGAAGACCGATGAGACTTACCAGAAGTGAAGTACAGAAGAGCAGGAAATTTCATATTTTGAATAAAAAACTTAAGATGTTCATCTCCAAGCCTAGCCTACTCTACATTATCATATGGTTTCGCGGGCCAAAGTCTAAAAGCCGGTCAATAAGACAGATCCGGATCCTAGTGCTTTCGAGATGGTTCGATCGCTAACAAAGACAAGCATAGGAAACAGCAGACTCCCAACAAGCAAACAAGCAACTCCAAGAGCTCAAGCCTAAAGCCTTAGTAAGGCGCATCCTCATTGCTCGCGTAAAGCAAGCGTAGGCTCGAAGGCCGAAGCGCGCTAGTGCTCGTTGCATTTCCCTCCTACTCGGGTAAAGTCTTCCGCTCGTTTGCTGTCAGGAATTCAGTAGAGTGGCCGGTCGTTGAAAGAAGCAAGCCTATAGCCTTAGAAGGTGCGAAGGCCTAAAACTGATGAATCAAAGCCTATCGTCTCTCCAGCTGCCTAATCCGATAAGCCTTCCAATGGTCCAAGGAGTTCTAACAATCGGGGAAGCCTTTGCCCTTGCTTTAGTTAGTTTCCCTCCTGACCCGAAAGCTGGTGCTGATGCTGATCCGGCATATTCATTCTTATTCTGGAATCATTTTTTTGGCTTGCGTCTGATTAGCTAGTTGGTGAGGATGGCTCGTTTTCTCCACTCGCAGCTCACTCGCTAGTAGATTGCCATTGGATACAACATTCTTTCATTATCGCTACGGAGCGCCTATGTGCCTGTACGTCTATTGAGACTTTTCCGGCTTGAATTTTTGGTCGGGCGTACTGTACCTAAAGAATGCAAATTTTTTAGGTACAACAGTCAGGATCCATTTCTGCCTTCTTGTGCTCCTGTATTCTTATCCAATCGTTGAAGCCATTCAACGCCCCTCTCTTCGGGACCTTCTTATTTAATTTAGCCCGCAGCTGAAAGGAACTTGATCAACCCGCCGAGAGAACCAATCTCTGGTAAGCAGTCACCAGGGCAGCAAGGTCAGGCAACATAGGTTCCCGCCTAGATTAAGCCAGTGTTCAATAAAGAGCTAACAGGCAGGGCTAATGTAGATAGATTTCTTTCTATTGTGTACTAAGCTTTCTTTTCTCTTCGGGCTGTACCATTTTCAAGTCTTTAGTCTTGACTTGACATAAGTATGAAAGTACGCCGATTCAATTTAATAAAAAGAAAAAGGGTCTTAGTTGTTGGAGTTTCATTACAGGAAGTTCCTAGCCATCCTGTTTTAAGCCTTTGCCTACGTCTAGTCTAGAGAAAGGTTTAGCTTCAAGCTCAAGCTATTGTTAGAAGTTTTCGTGAAAGATGAGGATACCTTTTCTTTTGAGTTTGAGCCCTTCCTGCCAGTAGCTTATCCTTTTGGTAGGGCTAGCTATAGATCGGATTCCTAGGTCTTGTCTTCCCCGGTCCAAACGAGCGAATGCGGTCTCGACTAGTTCCCATCACTTTAGTAAAAGCAAACCAGACGAGTAGGGAATCATAGATCTAAAATTCCTCATCTGCACAGAGAAAAGAAAATATCGTTTTATGAGTTCATTCATCAGTAGAAGTCCCTATAGTGGCAGTCATAAGGGCATCCCTTTCTAGTCGCATAGATTACTAGTTTAAGCCTATCTCTTAATCTTACGGACATATCCTCTTTCTCTTACTAGTGGGATTTTTCATATTCTAGTGTATGAGTCAGTCTTTGGTTAAGACTTCTATTAGACCAAGTCTTACACCTCTACCGTAGCCGTAGCGCTTTATTTAGTTCCTGGCCCCGAAAGCGAAAGACTTTATAGGCGCTTTCACTTCCAATCTCTTTGAATGTCAGGAATCCCCTCCTCCACTAGATCGGGTAAACCTCACTATATCTGCGATAACATCACAGACCAGTAGGTCGCCCTGAAGGCCTGCTAACCATCGAGTCCGCCGAATCATGCAAAAGAGGACCGGGCTTTTGGGATTCTTATTGCAATTTGAAGTTCTCCCGTAGAGGATGTGCTCCCAATAAATCTGCCAGTGCCTGTCCTTTCACGGCCTTTTTTGGTACGAATATTATGTCATACTGTGAGAGCAGTATTGACCATTTAGCGAGTCGGGCGTTCATTCTTTGCTTTGGTCACAAGGATCTTTAAAGGGTTTACTCCCCAGGTATATGGTGTTACCAATTAGGTAATGTCGTATGTGCTGCGAACATGAGAGCAAGGCATTTCTTTTGAACTGGTTATACCGGTGTTCTGCGGCAGTAAGTGAAGGCATCAGAACAGGAGTGATTCTGGTTCTGGAAGGCACGAACGGTAGAACAATAACTTAGGAGCTATCCTAAGCTTGAACGTAGCGAAGATCTACGAATCTAAATTCTGTTATAAAGTTCACATCCCTCCCTGTCTTGCGTGGCTCCGTGCCGGGTCATGCTTTCTTCAATCCCGGATGAAAATATTCCAAAACTGAAGTCAAGGAGAAAGGTCCAATTAAAATGCTTAGGACTAGAAAGAAATATGATCCTATAAAAGGAACTATTCATCATAGATCGGAGAGCTCATTTGATATATCACGAATGCAGTGATCAAGCATCAGGCGGAATGTATTGCTACCTCTTCCTCCCTCCACCATTCTATAAGCAAATGCTTGCGGGTAGGATTTCTCTCCAGAACCATCTTTCTCTCTCTTCTCTGAAGAGAGAAGGACTAGGCAGGCTCTTTAGGGCGATTCTCCTCTTCCTTAGACATAAAATCTAGTTAGACCCACTAGGTAAATAAAGGAATTACCAAGGTAAGACACATATCGCAATATTACATCTACCTTTGCCTTACCCACAGAAAGCCTTCGCACAGATTTCCTTCCAACGTTTTTAGCAAAGGCCCGGAGAGAAAGCATAGTCTAGTTAGTAGTCCTACAGAAGCCAGAATCAATCCTATAGATTAGAAACTGTAACCTATAATCTTGATGCACTCTAATACCTAAAATATTATATGCATATCCTCACCAGGGAATATGCGCAGAAAAAAGCACCTTTTTTCACTTTATCACTGGATTGCGAACTTACTTATCCTTTTGATGAGAATGCCACTACTCTTACTTACTATCTTCAAACCCACCTATTGGCGTGTCTGGATCAGGTGAATCGCTTGGCTAGATATCTCCTTAAGCGAGATATCGTTAACTCCTTAGTTCCTTAGAAAAGGATAAGAAGGGAGAAGCACGAAAAACCCTAGCTTTCTGTCGATCCTTAGCTCCAACTTGCGTCAGATCCTTTTGCCCCTTACTCTGCTGGATTGAAAGCGGATGCAAGAGAACTCTCAATGGCTGCAAGTAGAACTGCCATGGAACTATATGGATAGCAACTCCCACCGGATGGAGATATCTTAACTTTTATTTCAAGCCTATGTCTTTCGCTTGCCTAAGGTTAAGGTAAGAAAAAGAGACAGCTACTGGACACTACGGGGACTGTAAGCGATCTAACAGAACTGGCTTGTTGAACGGAACTCAGACTAGAGATATCAAATGACCTAGGGGACTGGACCTCTAGATGTAGCACTGGATGTAAGAAAAAACTCGACTGCCAAAGCAGCACTTAGCACTCCAACTAATGGCCTTAAGACTGTTGCAATTGGTACAACTGCTTCAATGGGATAGAAGGAAACTGGCTAAAAAGGATTCTAAATGGACTAGTAAGAGACTCCAATGTAACCTCAAACTCAAATTGGAACCCTAAGAGGGGCAACTTCCACTCTTTTTTTCACTCTTTCCATTGTCGTTTACTTTACGAAGCGAAGGAAATCAAAAGGTATGCCCATTTTATCGAGGAGAGGAATTACTAGCTCGCAGGCTTAAAAATGATAACTTCCTTCCTTGCCCTCGAACCGACTATCCAACGACATGGAACACTTAGCATTGGCCTATCACTCAAATTCAATTTTATAGCACGCCAACAGGAGGGGCTTCTTACAAAAGCACTCCAACAACTCGCTTGAACTTGAAGAGAGAAGCAACTACTACTTCTCCATCAAAGGAAAAACAAGCATCGACTAAATAGAAGGCCCTTGAATCTTATCGTTAGCCTATAGCGCTATCTACCCTTAAGACTGACTTAAGGGATGTAACAGAAGTCTCAAGAGAACTAACAATCGATGGACTGGAAGGGCGAAAGACAGAATAGCAAAGAGAACTCAATCTATAATTTCCACTTCTGTTCCTTCTAAAAACCCAAGTACGGCATTAGCAATGGAAGAGCTTAGTTAGGATGGGCTTACGACTGGAACTATAACCCTCGAACTGGCTAGTCTGGGAGATTAGATAAGCTGGCTAGGGATTTTGATATTCTTTTTACTGAAAATGCACCGAAGGCAACTGCCATTGAAACTATATAGCTTTATATATAGGCTGCAGGGAACTCCCCTGGGACCGCCATAGAATCATATGCAGGGCTATCAGAGTCCAGGAAATGCATGGCAGGGAACTTCTATAGGCACCTTCCTAAGCAACTGATCTAACTTCCACTGCTTATCTATAGTCTTCCACGTCCATAGGATTCCACGGCTTAGCCATAGGAAAGAACAGGTTATGCATACGAAAGTACTCTTTAGGGAAAGGGCTTAGCCTAGCACTCCAACAGTATGGGCTTCTCTTTTTTCTCCCACTAGATAGCTAGCAGAAAGAATGGCAGGACGAAAGAAAGGCTTAGGATAGCCAATGACAGGGAGAGGGTGAATGAAAGGAAAACAACTACAACTTCTGGCTCGCAAGAAAGGCGAATAACTGCAACTGAATCGACATAGACGGACTTATAAACTTAGCACAGCGCTTACCTTAGAACTTGATATGCAGGAACTTACAAAATACCTTAGCAGCACTCCCTGTAACGAACTCCTACCTTCAAAAGACAGCAATTTGTCACGCCACAAGACTTTTCTCGCTTGTAAACGTGCGGCACTTGCTCGGTTCCCAACCTTAAACCGAACCAAGTCAGCCTTCCCAACCAACTAGAACCTTAGGCAAACCCTCACTCACACACACAATGCACAAGAGTAGAGAATTGCACAAAGAGGAAGTATATTATTCACAATAAAATAGCTGTACAAGTAGTTTGCTGTACAAAGAGCTTTTAGGGACTCACTCTCTCATTAGCATTTTCTAAGTCCTAGCCATCTCCTATTTATAGGCAATCCACCTCCTCAAATGTGTGGTGGAGAACTTGCCTCAAACATATGGTGTGCAGCAAGTCTCTAGAATTTTCTATACATCTCCAGCAATTACTTAAGCATACAGCCCATTTAGGAAGAATCTAGAGACATCCAGCACTTGTGTAGGCAGCCAGCACCTTGTAGGCAATTCTAGAATTCTCCAGCAACTTGCCAGCCCAAGGGAAGCTTCCTAGCACCTTCCAGCAGCTCCTTCTAGCCAATTCTAGCATGCTGAATGCTCCAGCACCCACCAGCACGCCCCAGAATTTTCCCCACCATTCCGGAACGTTCCAGCAGCCTTGTCTCACTACTTTGGCCAGCAAAAATTTCCCCCAAGTGTCCAGCATGTCCTAGGCACTTCTCCAACCTTCTAGAGAATTCCGGCAAGGCATTACTGAATTGTTTCACTTGCCTTGGCCTGCCTAGCCTTCCTTGCACGCCCAACTCTTGGGGATTGACAATCTCCCCCCACCAAAGTCCTTGACGCCCTCGTCAAGTTTCTTGGCTTTGTAAGCCTTGATTGCTTTTGTAAATTGCCACAAATCTGCCTCCTTTTCCCAACTAACTTCACTATCTGGCAGCCCTTTCCACTTGATGAGGAATTCGGTGTAGTTAGGAATCCCCCGTTGACGAATAAGTCTATCTGCCAGAATTTCTTCGACTTCTCGATCATACGAGGTTACCATGGTTGGCGGGGCTCTATGTGACTGGCCTCTACTCGGATCTTCCTTGTCCTCATGATAAGGCTTGAGAAAGCTTACATGGAAGACAGGATGAACCTTCAACTGTGGCGGCAATTCAACTTGATAGGAGACCTTTCCCACCTTCTTAGTGATAGGAAATGGCCCATCATATCTTCGTACCAACCCCTTGTGCACTTGTCTATAGGCTTTGAATTGCTGGGGTGGCAACTTCACCATGACAAGATCACCAACTTGAAACTCCAAAGGCCTTCTCTTCTTGTCAGCCCACTTTTTCATCTTCTTGGAGGCCTTATCCAAGTATACCTTAGCAATATAAAGCTGTTCTTGCCAACCTTTCGCCCATTTGTAAGCCGAAGGACTCACCCCCGTATACCCCCTAGCACCGCATGCTATTGCTACTCTGACTACGAGAGCTAGAAGCCTCTAATAAGGCTGCTGCTTTCATGCTTTTCACTGACTGGCGTGGCTATTACAACTACTGCTAGCTGATCCATTCAAAGACCGGGATTCCTGACCTTACTACTATTAGAAAACTACCCAACACCCCTTGCTGCTCTCGCTGCACCATCTGTTGTCCGCTGCTTGGCTTGCTCTTTGAAGCAAAAGGACGAAGAAGAGCGGGAAGAGAAGAGCAGCACCCTAATTCCTATGTTATAGCCTTCGTTCCCTGGTCATATCTCTTTCTTTTGTGAAATAAGAACGTATTTACATCTACTCCCAACGCCCATACCCTAGTCTGGTTACTTCACAAGTAAGTTCCTCTACCTCGGGCTATCTCAGGAAAAAGTTGGGAATTTAAATACCTACATCCGATCTAATGGCACCTTTCGCCCTTAGGTTTCCCCTCGGTGATTCTTTCTTCACTTCCTTGCTTGCAGCTTATTATTTAACATCCTATTATGTGTTGGGCTTTCTTCTCAGACGTCTTCTCTTTCCCTTCTTTGCCCAACTAAAAGAGCTAAAGCCGGGAGCAAGTATTCCTCTTTCGGACTCCTTTTTCGCTCCTCTATTCGCCTTCTCCGATCTAACAACTGGCTTCTGAGCGCATCTCTTTCTATTATAGAATAACCCATGGTAGCTTCGTTCGCTTAACGGGTGTTCAGTTCTTTCATTGCGCCTTTCGTCTACTCTCTATGAAAGAAAGATTCATGAGATATAAAGTAAGCGATGACAAGTAGGTTTGCTTCCCTAGGCGCTTCATCATGAAGAGTCGTATTGCGCTTCCCTGGCCTTTGGACTTTGGACTCATCTTTCTGACTCAGGAATAGCGGGACGGGAAAGTAAGACCTCTTCCGCGCTCGTGCCCCATACCTGTTAAGGTAGGCTAACTGAACCCTTCCCTTCGGTGATTTTCTTTCCCTTCGCTCTGCCTACTGGGACTAGCCCTAGCCTTTTGCTTTTTCAGACTTCATTGTCATCTTTCCTGCTACGACCATGAGCGCTTCATCAGACTCACCCGTAATCCTTGCTTTCGTTCGGTTCCGCTCTTTCGGGTGGGTTGGAAAACTTTCATATCAAAGGGAAGGTTGGTTAGCTCTATCGAACGGTTATCAAAGTTATTCTCAAAGGGAATTCTAAAATCCTATCCAATTCGTAGCGTCAAGCGTCGATACTGACTTCAATGAGAAATCATAGATGGAACGACAGAAGCGAGGTTTCTATTTAATAAAACGTAGCGTAGCGGTTCAAAATGTTGATTGGGGGAGATATCTTCATATGTGTCAGAGGATCTATCGGACTCTGGATCGGACCTTTCATCGGACTCTGGCATATCGGACCTATCGTCAGGGTACCTTTCATCAGTGGACGGGGAATCCCCTTTCTCTATCGTCAATCGACCGCTCTGCGGAATCTGTTCAATCGCTTCAATCGAGTGTGTGCCGTGCTGGTTTACTTACTCTTCCCTCGCTAAACCCGGCCTTCTTGCTTTCCTTCCTGGCTAGCTTTCCAATCGCAGGCTTACTTGCTTTCCTTGACTTAACTTTCCAATTAACAAGAAGGGGAACCGAAGCTAGGCACGAAAGCTGAAGGGAAAGAGTTTAGTTCTTGTCAGTGACAAATGTCCTTTCGTTGGCCATAATTCTTCGCTATAACCCATGTTTCATCACATGAACGATAGATTCTTCATTGGAGCGACTATCGCTCGATATATGGAAGAATTTCTCTAAACAACCCTGCCTTCCCTCCGAGTTGACTTTACTGGAGTAGCTCCTGGACTTGCTTTGTTAACTGGACTAGCCATTGGAGGGAAATAAATGCCCATTTGTCGGCTTGAGGAAAAAGACACCCCTTGCCTTTGACTTACATCGGCTGGGGATTGGAGGGCGGGAACAACATATCGATCGGTTGGAAACATTTCGGTTGGAGGAATTGAATCACTTGTCACTTGTCGGTTAGAGGGCGTACTTTGGAGGGACCCCTCTGTTTTGCTTCTTCTTGAGTTCTTTTTACTGGGCGGCGGCAGGCGCCGATTGGTTGATACTGTTGGTGTTGATCGGTTCTTTTTCGCTTCGCACCTATGCTTAGAAAGGAGTGGGGAATATCTGGTTTGACTTGCTCGGATAGCTAGGGAAAGAAAGGGAAGCTGCATGAGGGTATTGCTCTTGCTGTGGGAAAGACACCTGACACTATAGCGTGGCCCGCTTCAGTTGATCGGAAGTGCGAAAGTCGAGTTGATCTCATACATATAGAAATCCGGAATTGAGACTTTTGATAAACAAAAACTCACTCAAATTACATCTTCGTCTCGCCCTTTCATCGGAGTCTAATGTAGCAGGAGAAGAATCGTCTAATGAAAAGTCCCATTTCAGAATAACTCCTCACGTCTTCCGTTAAGCGTGCGTCAGTTTCGGGGCGGGGGGCGAAGAGCAGGGATAATTGTAGTAGAAAGGACAACTGCTCTCGAATCAGCAATGCCACATCTGACTCAAAAAGGATCGATAAGCCTTTGCACATGAGAAGAGGATTAGACTGAACGGGAATAACCCCTGTCTTAGGGAAGGAATGAAGATGGCATCGAATAAGCTCTTTGATGTTGATGCTTGAGAAGAAGCTTTTCCCGCATTCCTGTTGATGCAGAGATCAGACGAGAAGGCCCATCTCTTTACTAGAATCCGATGTGATAGAAGGAGCTGCTCTAGCTTAAGCTTAAGTCGATCCTTACTTAATAGAATAGCCGAACGAATTAGCCATAGAGCTCATCCCCGGTTAAATAGTTGATGATTTCTTGATGGTTGACTGCTATATCAACATTAGAGAATCGACTGGTCACTCATGCTTGAAACAAAAAGAATAAGCGATGCCATTGAATCTGTTAGAGGAAGGCTAGAAGAGAGTAGCTCATGCCCGGCAAAGTCCGATCGTAGAATATCCAAGTATCTTTCCCCGGAGTGATTCAAGCCTATGTGACCAAAGCTGGAAAGAAATTAATATTCTTCACCAAGAAAGGTAGCGAAGTCACCTCCATTCTCGATTTCTATTGCGACAGAGGGAGCATAATATAGTAAAAATCACGATTAGAGTCAGTCCGGATAAAAGGAAGAATCCAATCCGCAGCTAGTCTTGGGATCAAGGCTTCTTTCCTTTGCTGAATCAGGAATAGCCAACTCCAGGTAAATGCTTTTCCCAGCTCAAAGGCGATGACTAGTAGATCCGGGGGTACCTAGAAAGCGAACAAATGTTCCCATGGTCATGATTGTTGACTAAACTGCCCTTTCTCTGATTCCCCTTGCCGACTCTGAACTAACTCATGCTTGAATGTGAACAACCGATAGTACGGAAAGCAGCATTCTACTGATTTGATTACCTTCTTCCCTTCCAACTAGTAGGAATTCTCTCTCGAACCCTAGAACCTTTGGGCTAGGAACCCGAGAAAAGCGAATGTTCAAAGCTTTCAGCGGGCTAGAGTCGTCTTCTTGCTGTTGTTGAATGTGAAGTTGTGATCAGCTTAGCAGTAAAGAGCTCTTGTTTAGCGAAAGTCGTATTCTGATTCTGCTTGAGCGGCCTTCTCTCTCTGAGTTAGGGCAAAGGTAGTTCGGTAAGCCTCGGGTCATAATCTAGTATGACCGAAGCATTAGCCCTGTCTCTATCCTTGGGCTAAGGGCCCATAGACTGGACTGAGTGCGGTGAGGTAGCTTAGGATGATGAAACCGTACCTTCTTACTTTCGGACTTTCTTGCTGGCTTGACTTCTTGACTTAGAGCTTTCACGTGGCAATCGAGCTGCCATTGATGGATAAAATCCTGCTATAAAGAGGGAGTTGGCAGAGGTAGAATCGGCATCTGTCTCGCCTGCTGGAAAGCTTGACTTGGCTATTGAAATCAGCAGCAGATGTTATCAAATCAACAACATTAAGAAGAATCCGTTCTTGGAAGAATTTCTACTATAATATAAGGGAGGAGTTCTCATACCCAGTTAAATGATTAAGGAGTTTTCCCGCCTCAAGGGGAATGCTTGAAATAAGCTCTTCTGTCTCTTGGCGACTCGGAACGAATGCTTGAATCAGCTTCTGTCGTTAGAACGAGAATAGCTCAAGTATAGAATAAAGAACAATGACATTCCCTTCCCCGAAAGCCTAGAAGTAAGCCATAACTCTTAACGATGCAAGGAATAGCTATCCTTTCGTGCCCAAGTCCAAGCACGGGATGAGACTTACCGACTGATCCTAGTGGCTCTGGGTCAGGTCACGAACGGTATTCGATTGATTTGAGCTCTATCGTCCCATCCTCTAACTAAACTCGTCCACCAGCGAGGGTAGGCAACTCACTAAGTAGAGTCTCTAATGTTAGCAAGATCCGCTGTGAAAGGCTCTTAGCTGCTTATCCGGGATTAGAAAAAGGCGTAACTGCTCTTGTCGGAGGCAGAAAGATCAGCGATGAGACGATTTTTTCGGGTTAGACTCTAACGAACAATAGACTGATTGACGATCAGAAAGAGTCTATTGCGAGAATCGGATGCTAAGTCTCCCTTTCCTTCCCGGAATGCTATCAGTCAGTCTGGCTAGCTGCAGTTCACTCCATCACTGAAAGTTGTAGGAAGTCACTCTCAAGCCAGTCCGGACCGTGACAGTCACAACATAAGAGAAAAGGGTCAAGATATGGTGCTGCGGTCAGAACAAGGAATGCTTTCACCATTCAACCACAGGTTTGGTACGAAAGCCCTCCCGCATCAAGTAAAGGGGACGATCCATTTATTTGTATTTGTCTAATGCTTGAAGATCGATCGTCACAGGGGCGTGCTAAGCCCACAAGATCTTAAGCCAGTGGGCGCTTCCAGTTAGGCTATAGGAAATATCCCCAAAAAGCTTTCCAACTCGCAATTTAACGAAGAAAAGGGAGGCTTTTCAAAGCGGTTATTCCGACAACAAGGGACTAAGCGCTAGGCTTAAGACATGAAGACATGGAATAAAAACCTTAGGCCGATTAAATGAAAGCCAGAACCCTAGAGTCAAATCAAAAGTAGAAGATAGCACCCACGGACAGAAAATCCGATGTGAACGAATCCTAGTTAGTTAGCTTGGCGCTAGGAGTTGTCTAATCAAAAGATGTAAGCGCAACTGTTAGAATTTCATCCGCATCTGGCTTGATGGCTGCTTTCTTTCCTGGGTAGATTGCTTTTCATTATCACCCTAGCGACTATCCAAAGAAGCTCTCTTCCTCCGATGAAGGGCAGGGGGGAAGCTCGACCATCCTATTACCTATTAATAAAATCCTCCTCTTCATCTTCAGACTCGTCGGCCTCATCCGACATCCACTCTTCGCATACAGGGTCCCCTCATCGGAAGGTCCGGGATACCCTGAAGCCCGGCCTCCCAAGGCAGCAACTGTCAAGGACCCGATCCATACCTCTTCAAAATGTTCCTGCTGCTCAAGCTGTGCAGCTCTCCCCTATAGCAGTAACTCTCCGGACTGATTCCTTTCCTCACTCAGATCCCATAGCTCGGTGCAAAACCCGGTGCCGTGTCCCATCTCCCGATGATAGAGACAGTACCGGGACCTTTTCTCATCACCATCCCTAAGCCGGACATCCGATAGAGGCAACTGTATCATGGGCTGGTAATTCATCTAGGTTTTTTCTCAGCCTCAGCTAACTTCCTAATAATGTTGGTTAGCGTCTGTCAAGGTAAGAAAGAGAAACATAAGAAGAAGAAGTAAGAAAGAGAAACATAAGAAGAAGGAATAATTACAATAGCTAAGAAGCCGAAAGGTAAGAAGAAGAAAGGTAAAAAAGAGAAACATAAGAAGAAGAAGGGACCAGGCAAATAAGGAGTAATGCAAACGGGGCAATTACATCAAGGATGAATCTGTTGCCCCGAAAGATAGGACAGCTGAAAGATAGGCATCCGAGTCCGAAGAAGAATAAGCTGCAGTCCACCTTACTAAGACTAAGACAATAGGGGACTGCAATATTAGATCTGTCTCCTCTACTTCAAAACTAAAGAGCATCAATCAAGCAAGAATTGAAGCGGAAAAAGCAAGTACAAACAATCTTTTCCGGGATTACCTTGGTTGGTCTATCGTATATAAGAGAAAACGGCTGCATTTAGGAGTGATCCTTCCCTCTAACCGCTAACTATTTATAAAATAAGCTAAGAGAGATGTGGCAAAAAAGGAATTTCAAGAGGTGCGTCGAGAAGTTCCATACCTTCTTGATAGAGTCAATTGCCTTGCTTGTACTTACTTAAGTCAAGATTGGCTTGGTGTTAAGTGTAAAAAAATACAGGATTTCAAATCATCCTTGCTCCTCGAAGTCTTTCTTCGACGTCAGAGAGTTTGATCGAGAAAGCAAGGACCAAAGTGCCTAGCCATGTGTAGACCGAAATGGTCTCGCGAAGACGGTCAACCTTTGGCTAAGATCCTTTCTGAAAGCTCGAGAGTACACTAAGGGAGAAAGATTTTTTGTTTTATTTCGTTAACAAAGCACATAAGATATCCCCGATCAGTAGATAGAGAATCGGCTGTTTACAGGCATGTTGACTTAATAGATGCTACAAAAGAGGCAAGTCGCAAGGCAAAAAGGGCAAGGTTACTAAGGCATTTTGCGCGAGCAAAGGCATGCACACGATCAACAGACATGGGCAAGAGACGATCGGAAAGGCATAAGTCCCACGTGTACTAAGCCCTCTCTCTATTATATCTTATTCCATCCCTAAGAGCTAGAATGAATCAAAGTATCAACTCGGAACTAAGCGATTGGCAGCGACTTTTTCTTCTATTTTTGAGTATTTAAACTAGTAAGAAAGAGCTTTTCAAAGGCTAGGAGGAATGAGGATGGCATCGAGGAGGCTCAGGGACTCAAGGAGAAACAAAACCAGAAGTTAATCGAATTTAGAATTAGGGGCCGATTTTTTTAGTGTTCTCGGTGACCTCGCCGTGGTCAAAAATTTTGAGAGTTTGCTTTTCACACATTGAACTGGGAAAATAAATAAGGGGCGTAGCGAGTTCCGAAAGGCACTGCGCTTACGCATTCAGTAAGACCGGCTATGAACTCACCATAAAATAAACACCGGGCAAAGAAGAAGCAGGGCATGGACCTTATTCTACTATTGATCTTGTCCTCTGTCTCTTTCACTTTCTTCCCGAATCGGCTAGCTCGTGCAATCAATATCTCTTCACTCCCATGCATACAATAGCTACGAGCTTCTGTAAGCGCTGTTGCGCGAGTACTCTATCACGAGCGCACTACCGAAAATTACATAACAAATTGACAACTCTCACATTTCAATTGACGTTGACGAAGGAAAATGACTTGATACCAATTTGACCGGGTTCCATTAGTGAAAGCAGTTAGACTCGAATATCTACTGATCTGTGCTTCGTCCTGCGGGGGTTCCATTTAAAAGTAGATGTTCCGCGAATAGTAGCAGTTGGAGCTAGTTCCTTTTTGACTTTATGGTTCTTTCGTGGAAGTACCGCCCGGGTGGAGCTAGACTTGATTTCCTTGTGTGATTTCCCCATTTTGGCCAGGGAACACGAACTACAGGCCTCAATCCACCCCCTTAGGCGGGAAGGTCGTAGGACTAGGGGAATAGATCTTCATGCACTGGCTTTCCTGTAGCGACAAAGAGCCCTTCTTACTTCTTAAAAAGGGGAGTACCAAACCACTAAGAAGAAAGTAGGAGCGGCCGTAGTTCAATAGAGCATCGAATCAGGAGATGCCCGCTTAATCGCTCGTGCGCCATTGATTACTTAAAGAGAATGTCCACCGCCTTTCGCTCCCGATTTGGTCTTTTGACTTGAGTCAGGACCTCGGGCTATGGAGCCTGGTTTGGTCCTAGACTTGTGCCCGGTTTTCGGGACCTGTGTTCGTGATCGGGCGTGTGGGGACTGGTTGGACGTATTCTATATAGAAAGAGAAGGCACCGCACCAGGGGGAAGCGAGTAAGAACCACACCGGGTATCAGCAGCGTAAAGAAGCTTCTGACCGGCCCCATTAGTTGCAATCGGTTGAGCTACGAGCTATGGAGCTAGGGCTGCTACTATTTTTTATAAAAAAAAGTCTTTGGTGCTCCGACAAGGGCTACCCCTAATCTGAGATTGTGCTAGACTATCACTTCCGCGTAAGACCTCTACCAAAGGTCATCTTCCGACTTCCGGTTCTTCTTTTTCCTTTTTACTTTCTTGCGGAATTGACTTATCATAGGCTGCCCTTCCTCCCCCACAGCCCCTTGGTTCACGATCCAGGAAAGCTAGAATCGAAGCGATCCAAGCACGCTGGGGTTCTTTTGTTTTGAGCAAGCTCTAAATCCTATGTCCTCGTGCTTGAGCCAAGCCTATTTTTAGGCCCGTCGTGGAAGATGTAGCTCTGGCTCTAGAAAGAAGCTATGAAGCGAGCGCTTCTGAACCTATGTTAACTGTGGATGGGCGTTAAGGTCCTGTGGCCATTGATAGAAAGAAGTGGTCTTCCGGGCCAATGGTAGAAGCATTGAAAGCAATGTTCCTGGTAGAGAATGGATCTTCTGGGATTAAAAGTCAATCCATAGTGAGGGCCCTTTCCTTTCTAAGGCCCAATCCATTCTTGAATCATTAGATCTTGCTCTCGATTCAACAACATAACATCTTTATTTCATATAATGTAAAACAGATCAGACAATTAGAAGAGATAGAAGTTCTCCTCCTAGAACGTCCTAGCCTTGAAATCTTCCATTTTTTCTAAAAGGCGGGGTTTGAGGGGAACCCTTTCCGTTAAGAAGGCAGACAAAGCAATCCATGCTAAAGGGCAGTTAGTTAGGGGTTTTATCGCATTAGATCGAAACCCTTCCTCTCATTTCAGTTGAGCTAAATTACATCTTTCTTCTAGCTCTTCTAGTAGTAGCTAACTTAGAAGTCAAGGGAGCTTTTTTTTTCTATTCAAAGTGAAGGGCTTTCCTGGGAATCTCCTGGGAGAAAGACCTGCCTTGTCTATCCTTACCTTAGCTCCTCTTTTTGCCATTGCTCTTCACGCCTAGCAAAGACAAGGAGGAAGGCTCTAATACAAGAGTGTGGTGTCTAGCTCTTCATCATCCGTAGCTCTAAGAAAGCGAAGCTCTGTCTCTCTCTTTCCTGTTAAAGAAAGCAGTCACTCCTTCTTTCAAACTCTCACCATTGAAGGCAAGCGAGCTCCGCCTATGCTTTTGTCTTAGAAGGTGCATTTGTAAATCATTCCAATCGGTAAAGCATTTCAGTCTTCGAAGCCGGTCTCGATGTGGTGGAAGTGGCCCAGGATTCGATCCGTCCCTCGGAGTGGGGGTGTGGGGGCCGTGGTACTCTATCTATAAAAAACGTAATCACCTCTCCCTGACTCACATTCTTGCGAAAGCGCTTTTACCTCTCCGGACTTCCTTCTTTGGCTTAGCTAAGGCAAAGCTTCCGTTCGCACTTAAGGGATTGGATTGATGAAGTCCCTAGGCGTACTATTCTCATAATTTCTAGCTAGGAATAAGGTAAGCACAGACGAAAAAGATGCGGGTCGAAAGCCCGGGAACGAATACTTGAACCTGTGATTCCCGATTACTCAACCCGACCTTCTCTTAAGAGGGTTCACCCTTTCCCCCTTACCAAGGAGTAGTGATAGCCACCAAAAAGGGGGGACGGGAATGAGGGGGGAATCATGGTGCAAACTCAAACTATTGCTGCTACTCTTTCTCTACGAGAGTGGAAATCAATCCAACAAGAAGAAAAGGGAATGTCCGGTGACTGGCACTGACTTCCTTAATTCACTCCTGCAGCTGAGCTGTCGCTAGCATGAACTGCTGTTGGTTTCGAATGAGACCTTGGGCTTGCACCAATCAAATCCACTCCACACCTCACTCTCCCTTACCTTAGGGTATGCGTCTCTTCTAGCTTCCTTTGTATATTGGTTGCTGCTTTGTTTATTCCGCTCGGGTTGGCGGTTCTATGATATCCTACGCAGCTTTCTCTACCCTTGCCTTCTCGTAAAAGTAGTAGGAAGGATTCCATATTACACTAGACTAGGGTCTAACCCTTACCAGTGCTTAGACTTGCAGCCGGAGTTAGCTCACGTCCATGTATATAGGCTTTCTTATTTGTCCATCCCGGGACTAACCCTTTATGTTGTCTGAACTAAGGTGTCAAAGTCTAGTTTATGATGTCCAGTAACCAGTCCGGATTGATAGAACGCACCCTTCTCATCATAGAGAAGGGAAAGCCCTTTCCCCCGATATTGCTTGCTTCTCTCATTCCTGCCCCACGGCATTCAGTTCAACAGACCAGACGTATCAAGAAAGAATCTTCGATCCAAAGTCAGTTCACAAGGAAAGTCAAGAGAGAAGTCTATATGGCAAGAGTTATAGAGTGCGAAGTAAAAAGTATATATTTACTTTTTTTTTTTGTACTGCTCTCTGTACAACATTCATTCTCTAACTGATCTATCTCACTAAGGATGGAACTTGATACAGTGTGAATGGAATGAAGGTGCTCGCTGAACCCATACCATAGATTCTTCGAAAGCTTATTTGTCCGTCAAGGGCTTCGGCATTCAAAGTCAAACGATTTTCTAGATTATCGAGGAACTGGGCGAAAGAGGGAAGCTTATGACTCTTGAACTTGAAGGTGAGCGAGTCAACAAGGTTGAAACTTCCAGGAAAAAACTTCGCATTTTGCCGAGTTCCTTCGACATGGTTCTCTCCAAAGAGGCTTTGGGCACTTTCGCTCATACAATTCTTATAGCTTCTTCCAAAGCGCACTAGGCGAAGTCTCATTCTCTATTCTCTACCGTCACGGGGACTCACCAGAACCAATCATCTTAGAGCGATGAAGAGAATATATTGCTTCTTTGATAGAAGAAGGGAATGGCCGGAACGAATCGTTTGGTTTGCTTTCCGCCTTTCTTTACTCTAGAATAGAAAGAATTACTCTCCTGCAAGACCAGATGAGAAAGGGAGATTGACCCAAAATAAAAATCCAAAGCTATAAAAAAGGGCGTGGAATAAGAGAACAAAAGCTAATCTTTTCTAAATCTAAAAGAATCCCATTTCAAAATAAGTTGGTTCTTCCCTCCGGCCAGCCTCCGACTCTTAGCTAGAACGGCTTGAAGGAATGACTTTCTTTTAAAGAAGGCTGCTTCCTCCACCCGCCTAGGTCAATGACGGCCGGAGTGGAAGCTTGACTAAAAGGTTTTGAAATCCGCGGTGAGGGAATAATTCAATCAGGAGTGAGAGAAAGCATTCAATGGCACCTTATTGTCCCAAACCGAAACAGCCTAGAGAGGTTGGACGGGGAAACTCCCGCTTCGGGTAAAGGGGGTGAATCTGAACTTGCGGAATTGAAAGATCTGGAGTGAGTTCATTGCTTCCTAAGCGGAGGGAGAATGGCTAAGGCAGAAAAGACAACTACGGCGAATATAGAAGAAAAATGGACTACTTTCTTTCCTTTGACTGAAGAATGAAGCAAAGCTAGTCTTGAGAAGCTACAGAAACTATATGCTTAACACATTCAATTCTAGACTTTTCGCAAAATTAGGGCTTTGAAGCCAAAGGCGAAGCCGAGGCAAGAGAAGAAATGAAAAAATCTTACCTATTTCTTTCATTCTCAATAGCCGACAGGGAAGAAGCTTCAAACTGGAGTGATTCCCTAGAAATGCATCTTTTCCCTAGTTCCAAGAATTTCCCTCTTCATTGGGCTTTAGCCCGTTGCCAGGATGTGGGTAAATGCAGTAGTCCAAAGAGGACTAAGAGCTAACTTTCTTCCAGAGACAGATTCAATAGCTTCTAAACCTGAGTTTAGGGCCGCAAAAAGGTTCTTCTAGCTGGGAATTCTACTCCCAATGCTAATGCTTGGCCTGAGGCCAGGATGCTTTGGTTTAGCAGACTGAGGGTAAAGCCCTTTCTTAAACTTAAAGGCATGAAGAGATTCTGGGGCTATCTTTGAAGAGTCAGACAGAGCTGGTACTAGAATATTCTCTTGCCCAGAGGTTGAGATTGAAGCTGAAAAACCTGAGTTTAGGGTAGCGAGAAGGGAATCACCCTTAAATTAAAGGCTTTGAATCGTGAGATTCTTATAGCAGAGATCGGGTATAGGACTCTCTTTTACAGCGCTAGTCTTTCTATACGATATGCTTAACACATCTAATTCGATCTATGTTTTCGATCAATCTGGTTCGGGAAAGCGGTTCTCGACCAGGGGGAGATTGAGAGGAAATGCACCGTGGCACATCTGGTAAGAGAGATTGGAAAACTGGTATTTGCGTAAGAGAAGAAGGGCTATTCAGTTAGTCATTGAGTCGACTTAGAAAGCGGCGGGCCCAGTGCGCTCTCCAATAGTGTCCCGAAATGGGTCCGGAGAGCCGGTCAACCTTAGATCGCCTACGGTCCCTCATGTTGAATAGTGCCCCTTTCTCTTCTTTCTGCTACTTTTGCTATATGCTTAACACATCGAATTCTAACGAAGTGGAGTGATTCAGTAATATAGAAGAAAAATGGACTACTTTCTTTCCGGAAGGTTGACCGATTCAGCGAGGACTGACACTGGCTCGCAGGCTTGACTGGCAATGGAAAGGATTTTTCTCATCCAAATCAGATGATCTTGAATCAAATACTCTTAATAGTGGTTCGCTTAAAAGATCTGTACTAAAAACATCTCCATTCCTTTTAAATCACACATGAAAAAGAGTACGCGAAAAAAGCACACTTTTAGGTGCCAGGAGTGCGGCGTCCAGCCACATTTGCTTCGAATCGAGTACCAGCACTTCGTCTGATTCAACAAGTGGATCCTCCTATCCCGGACCAAAAGAAGTGGCTAGTGGATCTGGATAACCTTTCTTCCCTTCTACTTTTAGTAGTCGATGTTATACCGGTACTACAGAGAAGTAATTGAATTGGCTTAGAAGCGGCTTCAACCTGAGAGGCCCGAAGTCTTCTCCCAGAGTCCTAAGAAGAAAGACTAAGTAGATAGTCGGGGCTAGCTTCCTCAACTCCGAGATGCAGGAACTAGTCAATCAACTGCCCGAGAAATGATGTTGATTGATGTCCTTCCCGCTTTGTGAAGTCAATAATCTAAGTAATGGGTAAGTGGTAAGACCAGAAAGAAGTAGCATTCTATCTGCTGGTGTAACCTTTCGTTGGCTAACCACGCTGCGGATTCGAACCACAGGTTTTCCTTACGTGGTAAATGGTACCTGTAAAAATCATCTTCCGTCAACCCGGATCCTTTCTTTTTACCTTATTAGTGTCCTATGCATAGTGAATACCCCACCCGAGCTGTAGCGGTCTCTCCGTACCGCAGTTTGTCCTTCCGCGGTGAAAGCCATTCTTCATCGATGAAATCCAATCTCTCTTCCCATGTTCGTGATTTAAGACCAAGTCAAGTTTCCGCGTTTCAGTCCTCCGAGTCTTCTCCAAACAGCCGCTCCATAATTGTCCGGCGCAATTCCTTATTTTTCGCTTTTTCCTGGGCCATTCGGCGGCTCAAACGAGTATACATTCGAAAAAGTCTATTGCTTTTGGTTTGAGCTTTTCTGCTAGCATAATCTCGTATTTCGTTTGCTCGTTGTTGCTTGTAACATTATTAACGAGAAAATAGGCTGGCATAATTGGGATGGGAGAAGGCGAGGAAAGCAAGAGAGGGGAGTAGGGGAGAAGAGGGGCATTTTTGTCAAGTGCAAAAGCGATTTTTCGAAGTAGCGAAATTGCTTACAGATCGATGGAATGAATTGCGTATATAACAGAGTCCGATTCACCATGCGGGGAAGTGGGTAGAGGGGGTGCTCGGAATGGGGTATTTTCCTAAGAAAATAAATAAGTAAGAGTTACATTGATCGTTGAGTGCAACCGATATGCGAGAGTACTAGGTAAGACCGGATATCTGCTTATCTTCATTCGGAAATAAGATATGGATAAGGATGGTTCTAAATAACTATTTACATATAGAAAGAAAGTGATTAAAGCTTACTTGAGAAGCTCATATGTATGATTCTAAAATATAGGTTGCAGCATCTGGTAGATCAATCATTAAGCGTTATGCTTAACACATGCAAGTCGAAGTTTTCGGAGTTCGAAAGAGAAGCGGGGTAGAGGAATGGTCAACTCATCAGGCTCATGATCTGAAGATTACAGGTTCAAATCCTGTTCCCGCCTTATGATGCAAAACACAGCATCAACCGGGGTATCAACTATCCCGGTAGAAACCCAGCCTACTGGCCGGGTTGGATCAAAATCGATCATAATTTACTCATGATTAGAGCTTCTCTTAGACTACTTAATGAGGGCGGGGTGGGGATCTATTATTTCCAATTAGATGTTAGGTATTATTGTTCGGATAGTGATTATACTTATAGAAATATTGGTACAATTACTTAAGCTCGTAGCGATGCCGATTCCTCTAGCAGCTCAATCGTATGAGATCAATTCTTTCAGTTGAATGTCCTATGCTATGGCCTGCCTCTCTTTATGCGAACGAATCCGTTTTTTAAGTTAATATATTCGCTCCATGCGACTGCCCCATACGATACGTATCCTCACTCACAGACTGTAATCCAAGTGCACTTCAAGTTAGAGATAGAAAGCTGGTTATAGGGAGAAAGCGCTCTATGGACCGCTCATGGCCGAAGCGATGAAGGATTTCACTAGACAACTTTAAATCCTATTTGTTAAGCATTGATTGCAACATCGGTTTAGACGGATCCAACACGTAATCGACTCGAGGTAGGCTACCGCCTACTTCTCGCATTGACTCCATCGACAGAAAGAACTCAAGGACTCGATACGGGAATCCGAAGAAAAAAGGAAATGGGACTATCCCCGATTCACTCGATCTGATGCCCTTAGGCCGATACAGAGTCCTAGCGATCAAAGCAAGCTAGTCTGAAAGAATTAACTCCTGTTAGCCGTTACGTTAGGGTGACTCGAGAAAGCTTGAAAGGGAATTCCGAGAGCCCTTAAGCTTCAAGCTATCCGGCTTCAAGCCGTGAAGAAGGAATCCGAGTTGCATCTTAAAAGAAGGAAGATCGTTCATCAGCGCTTTCAGTAACTAAGAGTCAATCAGGTGCGTAATCAAGCTAATCTCATTCCTTAGGAGCTGGAGCAATAGGAGATGAAAGAGTTGACTTTACGTTGAATACAGGAACTCGTTTTCTTAGCATAGGTGGAATGAACTATCAGAGAAGAGAAGGCTGAAAGCCTAGCCAAAAGCTTTTGAGTCAAGTACGCAGGAAGAGTTTTTAGGTATAGGAATAGGGCATGTAATTCCGCATTCTTTGGCACGAGGGTTTGGCTTCCTTGATTCAGGTAGGAAAGAAGGGGCTATGGCATGAAGCTTGGTTCATTCATTTCTTTGGAATCGAACTTTCACTCGATTCCAAAGAAAGGGAAGGAAGCTAAGCGTTTAAACGGATAACGAGCGAAGCAGCTCTCACGCGTCTTCAAACCTTCGTCGATCTCTTGTTCTTCCTGTCATCGATATAGCTCATATCTTTCGCTTAGGAACGAGCAGCTACTACTTAAAGATAAGTATAAGTACGTGGGCGGGCGAAGTAGCTCAATCAAAAGATTAGCTAAGAAGCTCAATAGCAACTGTATTGTATAAAATAGGTCGAGTGAATCAGAAATCTAACGATTACCTGAGCCGATAGACGAACTTGTAGAGTCAGACTCTTACCTTAAGCCTAGGGACTACCAGAATTTTATGACTCACTCACCTTACCCACATTCCCTGTGAACTCCGAAATTGAGATCTTGGAAGTCAATTACAGTAGTTGAACGGCTTGTAAACTTAGTGGAAGACTAGTGAAGCTATAAGCGTTCTTAGTCATGGCATTGGGGAGTGAATTCTACCATTGATGTATAGCTTTTTTTCTAGGAGCAGTTAGTCATCCATCTCTATGGGAGTTCAATCAGTCGATGGAAAGGAAGCCTTATCTTGAAGAGCGTCTAACAGCCAATACCATCAGATTTGCAGCTTTCTTGGCCGCCTGGTTCTCTGGCCAAGAATGAGACTTGGGAGTAAGTATATTAAGTATATTCTTAAGGAAGCCGATAGCGTGAATAATCTGGTTTCAGACCCTCAAGCCTTTCAAGCCCTACTAAGTAAAGTGGGATCATGCCTTGGCAGAGTTACTGGCACAAGCCTTCCACAAGACGACTGACATATTCTTGCTGTAGAACTCTTATCTTTTTCATCTAGCGCAAGGTCAACCCCACAAGCCAGAACTAGAAAGTATGTTCCTGGTAGGAGTGGTAGAAGCGATTGAACAGCTTTCCTTGGCTAAAGTAAAGGGGATCGATCCGGGGGAGGAGGAATTGAATCATCAACTGTGGCACTGACTTGAGGAATAAAGCAGTGAATGCTGCCGATACCGGAGCAGCTAAAGCAATTGTAAAAGTAAGATCAGAATGCCGACGTCCCCATGTGTGGCACTTTCGGATTGCCGATATTCAAGCATCTAATAGAAATGTACGAGGAGGGAGTAAGTTTAAAATGCCGAGAATCCCCTGCTGCTGCTATTGAATGCGCAGCTATTGGCTCAGCTGTTAGGACAAAGACGGTGGAAGACTAGGCTGCATCGAATGCCATGGTTCTTGTTCTCGAATCAGCTGTGGGGATTTTTTTCTCTATAGATGCGGCTTTACCGGGGTTAGCACTTTCCTGTTTTACTTTTACTCTCGCTACGACCCTGCTTGACCGCTATGCCCCTTCTCTTGCTTGAGAATGCACTGCTGGTAGGAAGAATGCTGAGTTAATGTCCGAGCAGGGTGAATCAATAGGAATCGAAGCGACGAACTAGGATCCTTTAATATGTCAATTCTGCTCTTTGAAAGAAGCAAATGGACAAAGCCTTTTTGCCGATATTACCACCCGACCTGATGACCCTCATCGAGCAGGAAGTAGACCAGCCTTTGAAGCCTGAACTCTTACTTCTTACCCGGATGGGAAACTGTTCGAAAGTAGCTAGTCTTTTCCTCTTAAAGGCCAAGGCCACTCGCTGAAACTCTTGTTTTAATGCCCACAGATCTGCCGAGCCAGCCTTTTTAGGTTCTTTTGCGGGATAACCGTTCTTAGGGTAATCAAACCTGCTAGTCTTAGTGCTACAGAATCCCCTGTTCGTGGAAGGTTTGCAGGAAATGAATCACTAGTATAAGAAGGGGACAAGGGAAGCCTTTAGGCTTGGAGGTAGGGAAGCGGAAGGGGATTCATGCAGAGAGGAGACTGTGGCACTGACTTTCGGAATTGAATGCGCAGTTAGCAGGACAAATGCCAAACCAAATGCACAGAAGAGTATGCTTGAAAGGTAACGAATCCAATCCCTAAAGCAATTCCGGTAAGAAGAGCTATTGGTCTACTGTATAGAACATAGAAAGATGGGATTGTTTGGGCTAGAAGGGGTAGAGCTTCAAGCACGTGGAAAAAGGGGTTGTTTGCAAAGCCCTTCTTCTTATATTATACTATGGCATCTTGTCCAAAGCGAGCGGTCATGTAAACCCTTTGTCCATTCGGCTCTTTCTTTTCCTAATAGTCCGTCACTTGCCTTTCGGAACTATATTTATTACCTTCCCTTCTCCTGTTGATGCGGCATAACCGGGCTTAGCGAGAAGACTCGTGAACATGAACAATCGCTTCTTTCACAGCTGGTTGAACTTGAGCAAGAACGGATCAAAGAACTCTCTTCCCTTTCGACAACAGCTAAATCGCGATGCCACTTGGCTTTGGGTCGTTCCCTAAAGAATGTCTTTCCCTGGAGCCGGGTAAGTAAGGACTTTGCCTGGTTTTCATTCCTAAGTTAAGTCATTTACGCTCGGTATTCCTTTGATTCTTATAGTCTTCGTGTCAAGGAAAGAAGTCAAATTGAATCAATAGCAGCTTTTATCTTCGCATTCACTAAAGGAAATGCTTAACACATGCCGTTCGATGTTGGTAATTCTATCTGTGCTCTCCAAGAATCTTCATCTTCCACTTGATCTGCAGAAGCTTCGGTCCAAGGTAAAGTCAAATAGGATAAAAAATTCTCATCAGACAGCAATTTTGAAAGCTATATCGCCTACTAACTTTACCATCTTATTTTTCCTTCATGTGCTGTGTATACTGCAGGTAGTCTTCCGTGCATTAAGATTTGCAGCACCTATTCAGGAGCTGGGGAATCGGCTTGCAAGGAAAATCTGGATTGAAGGTCCATATATTTACCTTCCTCTTCGGCTAGAAAAGAATTTATGGGTCAAAAGTGGATGTCTAACTGGTTTAGGCCCAGAATACGACGAGATTATCATCAAAGTTCGGGAGTATCAACCTTAATATCTCACCGGAAGGTTAAAGATGAGCCACATTCAGCGAAGAGTTTCTGGTTTGTGTCCCCTTAATGAATGTATTTTAAATTTCAAAGATAAATTACAAACATAAAATTGAATTCTATAGGATAGATTTCTTAACTAAGAATTTTTAGGACTTTAATTAGAGAGACTTCTGAATTTTGTGTTTGTTGTAGGCTTTTGAAGGCTTTAGGGGCCTAAAGCAGTGCACGAGTATACATTGCTAGAGGAGAGCCGTTTTGAGGCACCCAAGCTTTGCAGCCACTCTTGTTTTGTCGGTCCGTAGATAGCGTTTAGCTAATGATGGTTAAACAGGCGTATGTAAAAAGAAAAAGAGGTTTAGCGACATTGTTCCAGTGCTAGTTGATATGGATCCGTTTGGTTCGCTCATCAAACAGCGCTAGTTATATATATGTATGCAGGCCAGGCCAGATGAATCGCAGGGGATGTATTACCTAATTATGGAGGAATACATGACGAAGTCAACTACCCCTTACTACTTTACCCGATAAGGCCGATACGTCGATGGGCATTCAATATTGGTTCCGGATGTAAGGTCGGAGGGGGAGGAACAGACGGCAACCGAGGATGTCGTGGCCTGCATAACAACTGCTCAACTGGGCGGGTATTGGGGTCATTTGCTCACTAGCAAAGTGCAGTATAGAATAGTCATATACAGTCCCACCAGAATAGCACATCCATTCGGCTATGATATGTATCATCCTGTAGGAAGCATCACTTGAGGTTCGTGTGGCATAGAAAAAGTCAAACAAGCTCCGTTTCGTTAAACTACACTCTTCATTACGTAGTGTAGGAAAGGAACGAGGGAGAGCAAGCTCTGAAAAGAGCTATAAATGAAAATGAATAGATTATAGAACCCTTGCTGTTCTCTCTCATGCCTGAGGTATTGACAAGATCGTCCCTTTATTTTTGGGACCAGATCCTATTTTTGGCCTTTTTGAAAAAAGGATCTATAGAGCACTACTCTAATGTAGCACTTCTAGAGCATGCTTTGGAAGAAGACTCTCATATGGGTTCGTAGCCCTTTCTTCCCCTTGTAAGATTGTCTATGGGATACTTTTTTTCTAATATGCTTTCTATCTCGACAATTTATAGCCTCTCAAGCTATCCCTTTTCGGCAGTCTCAGGGATTGGATTTAGGCGAAATTTCAGTAGCTCTAGCTTCAAGCAAGAAAGTTAGAAAGCCTTTCACTTTTTAGGTAGGCACGTAGGGATTGGATTTTGCCGGCCGGAGTCAAGCTAGAGCAAGAAAGTAGGCTCTAAGGTAAGATCTTTCACTTGAAGGGGAAAAGGCAGGAGTATCCCAAGTGGGTCCCGGATGGTCTTGTAAAATTTATTTACTAGTACTAGTTTTCAGTCATCTAGCGATCCATTGACAGTTGAAGGGGTTTAAGATCTAATTACAGCCCTCGGGTAAGATTTATCTGCCATTGATCAAGTTTCAGTTTAAGTTGCTAGCATAGTTTTAGTACTTTCTTTTCTTTCGATGGCGATCTCATTGATCCAATTGCCGAAAAAAGGCCAGTTCCATCAATTCCTTCTCTTGATAGTGTGAATTACTTAGCTAAGCTAATTCATGCTAGCGCCTTGACTTCCCGCTCGAGTTTTCAAGTTCAAAGATTTAACTTGCTTATCTAATATCTCGCCAGCAGCCTATCTAATCTCCTAGTGCTTTTCTTGGACTGGACTTGGAAGACTGCTTTGCTTGGAGGAATTGTTACACATGCTCTGGGGAAAGCTACAGCCTTTAGTCCTAGAAAAGACTCCGACAATGGGACTAAAGGCTGTAGAGGCGAGTACTATTTGAGTTGAGGTCAGCCAGTTTCCTTACAGCGAGTGTAGGCGTAGTTGATAGGGCAAGGCCTTCGTACCTTTCCTTTCAAGACATCCAGTTGGGGTTACATACGAGCGAGCACCTTTTGTAGGGAGGAGCCCTGTTACGGGTCTAGTTTTTGCCTTTTCTTCCCCGGATGCTTACACAATTGGTCGAGCAAGCGAATAGATAAGGTCTCAATCTTAATAGAAAAAGAGGAACCCCTTATTAAGCTGAGCTTTCTAGCCCCCCGGCCTGTTCTTTTGTTTGGAATTTTTTCAGGGAAGAACACACTAAATCGCATGAAAAGGAAGAAGTTTTACCAAAGTTTGGCGCTGGGTTTGACTCCGTTCCTAAATTTTTAAAGGAAAAAAGTTCTATTTAGCTTCTATTTCTCCATCAGATGCTTTTCTAGCTTCTCGGAAGGGGTATGGATCCTGGTGCTTACTAAGCTCCTAATTCCTGGTTTCGTATATGAATGTTTTTAGATTTATGTTTTGATTTAGTGGTAAATGAGCCTGAAATGACTGTATTATTCCGATCCTCGAGGCGAAAGTTTGCTTACTGGGGTGCTTAGGCATGCTTTGTCTATTCTGAGATGCCCTGCTTCCTTTACCCTACTCTTTCCTTTTGATGCTTGTGTGAACCTGGGATGGGTATTTTAACTTATAAAATATTTGAATCTTTCTTATTCCTCTTCTTTGTTCTACCTTAGCTTGTGTAGCCTATGCGAAGCAAGCCTACATACCTCTTCCTTTCTGGTAGAAGGAGCCCTCATACCCACTCTCCTTCTCCACCCCATACCTGAATAGATATAGGGTGGCCTCGCCTTAGAAGGCTACAGAAGTGATAAAGGTGAAGCCCACCTTTCCGGGCTCTTAGGAGTAAGCGGGCTAGCCCATGAGCGAAGCGAGCAGAGTCAACAGAGTTCCTTACCACTAAACTATATTTGTTTGGGCAAGATAAATCTTTCGACTCCAGGCTAGAGAAAGAGATAGACTTAGATCTCTGCTAATAGAATCGTGAGATCAGAACCAAACTAGGGGAATCGGGGCTGAAAGCCTGGCATGTGAATGAGTCCGGAGAGGGGACCGCGGGGAGATCTATTGGTGGAGTTCCGCTACCAGCTATGAATATGAAAGTACAGTCGGCTTACCCAATCTCAGTTCCAATCCACTTGAGCCTAACCAACCTTCGTACCGGAACTTGTTAATTGAGTGACTTCCGTGCCTACACAACTCAGTTGAGCTTCTTCTCTACTTGTCACTCTTCGCCCCGAGAGTTAGGAGAAAGGCTTCACCTATTTCATACCCTTGCCGTCCTACCACCTCTCCTTCTTACTTGTTAGTCGAGATACCAACCCTCCAACTCAGTCTTTCCGCTTCCCGGATTATCAGTCGAGTTACTAGGCTCCTAGAAAGATTTCGCTTCTACAACGCCTTTGAAGTTGAGCTTCTTCAATCCTCTCCTTATCAATCAGTCGAGCTACTTCGTGCCTCTAACCCTATCGTTTCGTAAACTAAACTATAACCTTTGAAGTCGATCTTTACGTCGACCCGTGGAATGGAAACTAAGACGAATCAAGTGCAATCGCGCTTTCGATCTTATAAACGATATTCCTACTTCAACTGCTACGCCCCTCGGACTATCTAAAGAGTCACTTCGCCTTATAAGGGGCTGCTTTTCGCTTCTACGACTAGGCTCGTTCCCTATCTGAAACCGGAACTTCGAAGGTACGGGTCTAGGTGAATCAATGGGATCATTTCCTTTCTTTAGTGGAAGTCTAAGGAGCGAAGCGCTTAGTGGTTGAAGTAGAGGAGAGCTAGAATGAGTCAATTTTCCTAGGGAAAGCAGGAAGGAAGAATCGGATCCCGGGGCACCATCGTCCGAAGGACCTTATCATAAAGAAACCCACTGAGATAGGGAGACAGTGGTCGGAAACGACCTAAGATAAACTCCAAAGGGTAATGCATTTTCTGGTAAATCAACTTAATCCTCTCATACTTGGGAGGAAGAAAGTGATCAACCTTGCCAAGGGTCTTATACCCAGCACCCCCCACCCGAAGCAGAGTACTGAAACGGGCAAAAGGATGACGATCCGCAAGGGACATAAGTCCGTACGGATGGTAATAAGACAACAGAGATTTCAACGAGATCTGGGAGAGGGCAACCCGCATACCCTTCACTAGAAATCGTTTGGCAAACTCGACACACCCAGTCGTGGAAACCAGAGACTTCGGGAGGGAGATTTTGACCCCCAACCGAGCTAAGGTATCACGATAGATGCCTGCAACCCACGGGTCAGTGATGAGGATATCATCACCTAACAAAATACCCTTACCTTTACCTCATTACCCGCATCAAAAGACGGATCTTAGTCATATACTATTATCTTTCTTTCATTACTTCAGTGATCTTCATAATGAGGGATTTCCTATCTCATCTTGTAGAGTGAGACCAGCGAATAAGGAAAAAGGGTAACAACTCTCCCTTGGCTCTTTCAAATTACATAGGAAGAGAGCTTCCCGAAACCATTGCTCAGCAAGCATCCCTATGTCTCGCACTCAAGCTAAGGGCTTAGTACGGTTTACCGAGCCATCAGTTCATAGAAAGAAGTTCCAGGACATGGTCGAGGATGCTTTTCAGCTGAGACTACTCATGTCCGGGGCATAAGAAATGGGGCTAGCTCTCTCGCACACATTCCAGAGGATGGAAGGTTCACTTAAGAAATATCATAAGAGAAGTGGGCTATAAGTAGGCCTAAGCCGTTAGCTATTGCGATCAAGGCAGCTCACCCATCCTTGGGACCCTAATCCTTCCTTGGAATAATCCTTGGAAGCGGTAAAAGCCTCGATTACATTCGGAAGAGGCCTGTGGAATCGGGATCAGGAGAAATATATGACATTGGAGAAGATTGCTTTGTATCCGGTTCTAACTCGCCTCTGATAGTAGGAATCAGATAGCTATCGCCGAGCCATCCAAAGTTGCTGGCTCCGGGGCATTGAATCAAATCATTGGTTCGGGGGACAAAGAAAGAAGAAGAGAGGGAGAGGGGATTTTTTTTCCGTATCGGACTTTGCTGCTTCTTAGCCGCTCTGCTGGAAGTGGAACAGGAGAAAGAGATGCTGAGCATTGCCTTGGTTCCGATAGAGGTGGAATAGAGCTTGGTTCTGGTTCCGGCACTCGATGAAGATGAACATGCAGGTGGCTCGCCCTTGGTTCAGATGAATGAGATGGCTTAGGGGCTCACCTTATCTCGTGAGTTGGTCCCGGAAGAGACGAATAGAATGCGCATGGCAATGGACTCGGATTGGCTGGCTTACTCGCCTTTGCTTAGCTTTTTCATGTAGTTCCGTCAGGGTCCTTGAGAGATGAAGACGGAGAGAGATCGGTTGAGTTGATTCCACTCGTTCCTCCAAGGCCAGTGACTCGAGAGAAACTTTCAGATGCTTGCTTCCCCGCCGCTAAGAGAAATGATGGCGGAGAGGGGGCCTTCGTCACAGACAGGATTGGGAGGCTCCAGAAGGGAATACTCATCCAATCTCAGAGAAGGTTGGTTCGTGGCACCAGATCTCAACGTCGAAGGACAAGGTAGACCGACCAGACTTTTGACAGTTGGAGATCTCTTCCCGAGGGTGCCTTTTATTTCTCTTTGTTTCAAATGTTGTCAATGTGGTATAAGACCGTTCCTCCGGGGATCTCTTTGAAAGTTGGAATATCTGAACTGAGGAACAAAAGGAGGTGTTGAACTGATTCGAATCTTGGACTTATACCAGATCTTGTTTTGTCGAAGCGATTGGGTTTGCTGGCTAACCCGGAGTGCCTTTGAAATCAATCGATCCTCTTTTTCTGTCAATCACCGGTTCGAAATCTGCTTGAAGCGAAGCGGTTTCCTCGACGTCTGATCATTCGTTCAGATTGAACTCCATCGAGTGGAATCTGTCTTTATGCCAAAAACACGGGCTTTCTCGATGTGGGAAGGTACTCTTCTCTTTCCCCTGATCTACCTATGATCCCTTCATCACGCCTGGGAGCGCTGTGACGCCTGAACTGATCATCGAAACGTGTGTGTTAAACAAATTCCGATTGCCTCGGGTGATTAAGCCGATTTACGGGCAAAGCACTTTATTATTTCATTTCGTATAGCTGTAAAAGTTCATTTTTCGAAATTCTTATAATAACTTAAGGTTTAACTAAGCCGAGAGAGTCCATCTTATTCGCAACTATAAAGACGAGATGATGAGTCCAAATTACCCCTTCGGTAGTCGATCCCCATTCGGTTTTTCTAAGGCTTAACGCCCTCTGCTGATGAGGTTTCTCCTTTCTCTGTGATCGCCTTTCCATCAGCTTTCTTTTATGCTGGGTACTTCACTGAAAAACCTACGGTTGGCTTCGTTTCTGCTTCAGCTTCCAACTTCCTCTTTTTCGTACTGCGGGCTTCTTGCGGTTCCCCGGGCGCCTCTTATCTTTCCTTATGTCTTTACTACTTAGAGAGATCACATAATTGCTTCTTTTGTCTGGAAGCCTCTTTCCGGTCTTAGTCTAGTTTTCTACCTTTGCCTCGAGACACGTAGCTCTTTCAATCAACCCCAGCTTGAACTGATAAGAAAGAGGTTTTTTGAATCCCATACCGAGTGCTATCGTATAGTTGATCACTGCTGCATTTATAAGTTATTCGACTCGAAATTGCATATGCATAAGAGAAGAAAGGATAGAAAATAGGTTTACAGTCGTCTCTTTGACTGCAGAGCAAAGCAGAATGAAGACTTAAATAAGTCAAAAAGAGTCTCTGGCTCTTGGGCCGATTCCATTACTTATAGAGCATTCTAGACGCAAATAGAAAGAGAATAGCTCACAGCCAAGAAATTTCATAGAATGACGAAGAGTACTCCTGTTCGGGTTGATTTGAACACTTCTTATGAGAGAATGAGGGTCTAAAACGAAGGGGGAGCCAGCAGTAGAAAGATCGTACCTTAGCTTCCTTGATTGACAGACTGGCTACCAACCGTGCTAGCAAAATGTTCTATTTATCCATAGAAATAGATTCGAGACGATCGATCTTTTGTCCGTTCTTTTGGCTTTAAACTCAGAGGAGAAAGAAATTATAGACACTAATCTAATTAGATCTGCTCTTCATAGAACGGCGGGGTCAACCTTAGAGAGAAGCGCTTTTGCTACTGAGAAAACGAACAAACTAGGATCTTAACGTATAGAGAGCTAGGATCTTAAGAAGAGAGCTAGGAGGCCACGGACATCATCACTAAACCACCTAGGACTTTCTCTCTGTAGAAGACTTCCGAAAATCCAGGATTTTAATTTATTTCCTTTTACATACTCATGAAAGTCCCAGCAATGTGTACCCTATCTTCTATTTCTATCCTGTCTTCGCCTATCTCTATCCCGGACACGTTCCCTCTCAGTTATATGAGGAACTGCTTTCTCTCCTTTTCTGTATCTTAATGATCGACCTCTGGGACAAGATGATGGATCGAATTTGGTGGAGGAAGTTCCAATAGAATCACTCTTAGTGACTCAAGTGTGGAAAAGCTTCTCAACCAGCTAGTCGAACTACCTCAGTGAAGCTCGAAGAGCTTACGGGTGAGCCACCGGTCAATCCCTGGGACACTAGCGAGTCCTTAAAAGCTCCCGATCGGAGATCCATGGGAATAGATGGACTTTCTCTAGGACCTATTCAAGCTTCCTTCTCAGGCTCCTCTTCTCCTTATATACTGACGAATCCGAATGCTTCTATTCCCCTTCATAAGTTCTATCCTCACTTTGCTTCCTTTAGGCGTCCCCAAGAGACTTGTTAACGGAGTAAATATACTGAGTGACCCATGCCTTTCTTGGTTGTAAAAACCCAACCTAATCTTTCTAACTAAGAGCAGATTTGCCGCAACGCAAACAGCTTATTCAATGCCAAACCCTACTGAATGGCTTCCCCTCCCTCTTCCGGGCTTTTTTGCCAAAAGTTATTGTAGCTTGAATGGAACCCACTTAAATCCGAATCCAATCCAGATCAGATGCCAATCCAATGAGTTCGATTTCCCGCAGCTGGAAGTCAAGCTTTGATGCGAGAAAAGGAAGTCCAGCTAGCAGCGTATTCGCCGACAGAGAAAGAGAAGACCAGATCTTGGACTTGCAAGCTCTCTCGAGGGAATCACTTTTAGCAAGCTTTCGAGAAAGTTTAGATCCAATCCAGAGAGTTCGATCTCTGTAGTCAAGTCTAAGACAGTTGATTCGGTATCTAAGACAACTCTTCTAGAAAGCGCCAGGCATGCTTCTCTTCATAAGTCATTCAATGCTTGGCTTCCTTCATTCATTTAATACTTCATAGGATGCAAGTCCAGATGAACCATTTTCGACTAGCTAATAAAGGAGAATCCGTTCTAACACCCGATATTACGTAAAATAAGATACCAGTTTGACTCGCCTTAGGGGAACAGCTTCACGCTCTACTTTAGACTTTCCTTTCCCATAACGGATCACTTCACTGGCTCCTATCCTTCGACTGAGACTGGGACCGGCCAACTACTGATTACTGCAGACTTTTGAATTTCCCATCCTGCATCGCTTCTATTCCTAAGGCAGTTCATTTGGGTAAGTCCCAAGACAGAGATTCCTTTATGCCAAAGCTGACTCTGATTCCCTACTTGAATGAATAGCTTAGGAAGTACAGATTGACTTTACTGGATTCCGTCTTGACTTACAAACATCTCGATTGGCTAAAGACCATGCCTTGCCCGCTCCGAAGAACCTTTCTTCAGATTGGAATGTCCCATGACTCAGGCATTCGCTTGCAGCGAATTCGGAAAATGTTCGTAAGATGGGAGTGAGAGTTCGATTCCACACCGGATTCACTATCTTCTGAATCATGCCCTTCCTTCTCGTGAGAGTTGATTCCCTCCTTCGAGTTAGAGTTTCTTCTGTCCGATTCAGGTTGATTGGATCACGGAACTTGGTTCACTAAGGCTAAAAGAAGGAACCTGCT